TATAATTTCTTCAGAAAAGTAATTCGCGAGATCATGCACCTTTCTTTCCTAGTTATAATGGAAAAAGGCACAGCTGATTGGATCCAGCCTATTTTTGAAATAAACAACTCACACACACTCCCTTTCCAAAAAAGACCAATATACCAATCACTACACTTAGATTTATTGGATTTGTTGCTAAAATATCGGTATTCAATCCGAAACTCCCGGCAGACGGCCAGTAGCCCAAAGAAACGAAAGAATCGGTTACATTTTTCATATAATCTCCTCTTATAGATAGACTAAAAAATTGACAAGAGTTCTTTTTCTATCGCTTTGCCCACCCTTTTCAATTCTTTTTTGAAATTCGAGTCAAAAACTTTTGGAGTTATAAAGTATGAACTGCCACTCGATTGTTGCAACACCTCATAAAAAAAAAATTTCCCTTGGACTACGAAAGGGAAGGATGAAAGCGAGTAGGTATAATAAACTCCTTATCTGCAAATCAGCCCTTCCCATAAGTTATTTTCTCAACCAATACAGATAAGATTAAACAAAAGGATTTGCAAATAAAAGTGCTAGTGCTACAACCAATCCATAAATCGTTAAAGCTTCCATAAAAGCTAAACTAAGTAATAGAGTACCTCGTATTTTTCCCTCTGCCTCGGGCTGTCTTGCGATACCCTCTACGGCTTGACCCGCAGCAGTCCCTTGACCAACTCCAGGTCCAATAGAAGCAAGCCCTACAGCCAATCCAGCAGCAATAACGGAAGCAGCAGAAACCAGTGGATTCATGATAAATTCCTCGTACCAACAAAAAGAAATAGTTAATGATACAATCAACCAATGAATTTAATTAGGACTTAATTATTTCATCGATAGGATTCACCCAGTCGAAGTAACTAAGAACTTCGAATTTAAGGAATTTAAGTAAGAATATTATTGAATCATCAGAACTACTTCGATATCTCTTTTTTCCTTTCTATTCACAAGGTTTTTGTGAATCCATAGACCTTTTTTAGTTGTTCCATTTCTTGGTTCCGAACTGTTATTTCAATTCTTACGTTTTTGCTTTATTTCATTTCTTTTTTTCAACCAATTTACAGCCACAACGATATGAAAGGACTTCTATTGGAAGTCCCCACGCAGTAGTGGGTCAAATGAAATATTTCTTTAGTTCATATTAGTTCATATATAACTAGCAATACCTAATATCACATATACATGTCTTTCTTCCATAACGTAAACCATTAGATTCAATGGGATTTGAGAATCAATCCATTTTTTTTAGGAATCTCGTTTTTTGAAAATTCTTTTTTCCCTTCCGCTTTGTTTATCATTATGCCAACGGAATAGAATATAAATGGGAAAATAAAATGGATTAGCACGAATTATTGCATAGAAAAATATTATTTTATTGATCTAAGTTCATGAAATTTTTTATTTTTAACTATTCTATTTTGGTCAATTGTTGAATAAAATAAACTCTATTATTGTAAAATAAAGAAGAATCCTTTCTCCTCTTTTTTATTTAATCACACGCCATAAACATATATCTTATTCAAATTATGATTTGCATAAGAAGGTTGACTTGCCAATAGAATAGAAAGTGAATATTCGTCGAAAAAAAAAGTAAGATATTAAGTGATAATTTTAGGAAAAAGATCTTTTAGATCTCTTTCCTTTTTTTTTTTTTTACAACTTTCTAATATCGTAATTTTTGATTTTTTTGTTCCTCTTTCTTTCTAGCGTATATAGAGTCTTGTATATTTCTATTCTTTAAGTAAATCATCTTGAGCCACATATGCGTTGCTTTGCACTAAGCAAAAAAGACTATTTCAATGATGGCCCTCCATAGATTCACCTATATAAGCTGCGGCTAAAGTTGCAAAAATAAGAGCTTGAATACCACTCGTAAATAATCCAAGGAACATAACAGGGATAGGAACCACTGAAGGTACTAAAGAAACAAGAACAACAACTACTAATTCATCCGCTAAGATATTCCCGAAAAGTCGAAAACTAAGTGATAACGGCTTTGTGAAATCTTCTAAGATGTTAATGGGTAAAAGGATCGGGGTTGGTTGAATATATTTCCCAAAATAACTTAATCCTTTTTTGGTAAGACCTGCATAGAAATATGCCACTGACGTGAGTAAAGCCAAAGCAACAGTAGTATTTATATCATTCGTAGGTGCGGCTAACTCTCCATGAGGTAATTCTATTATTTTCCAGGGTAAAAGGGCCCCTGACCAATTCGAAACAAAAATAAATAAAAACATAGTTCCAATAAAAGGAACCCAGGGGCCATATTCTTCTCCAATTTGAGTTTTACTCACATCCCGAATGAATTCAAGAACATATTCGAAGAAATTCTGACCCCCAGTCGGAATGGTTTGTGGGTTCCGAACAGCTATAGTAACTGAACCTAATAAGATGGCAATTACAACCCAAGAAGTAATAAGTACTTGGCCATGTACCTGGAAACCCCCTATTTGCCAATAGAAATGTTGGCCTACTTCCACGCCGGATATATCATAGAACCCTTTTAGTGTGTTGATGGAACATGATAGTACATTCATACTGCCCTCTGAAAAAAATCGAACTTTTAAAAAAATTATTTTGATTCAACCATCTCTTTGTCTACTTGAATCAGATATTTTTAATACCAACTCCTGTTTTGAATACTAACTAATCACATAATGTCCCCAGTTATTTTTATCTATTTTAAAAAATTCATAAAAAATAACCGATTCCATAAATCTATCGGATTTTCGAAGGAAAAGTTATTTAACTTATTATTAATCAAGGATTTCTTATATAGCTAGAATGGCCCTCACTAATTGCGAATACTAATTTATTAAGAATTAAACGGATTGAAGATACAGCGTCATCGTTCGCCGGAATCGAAATATCCGCAAGATCGGGGTCACAATTTGTATCGATTAAACAAATTGTTGGAATTCCCAAAGTGATACACTCCCGCAGGGCCGTATATTCTTCATACTGATCAACGATGATCACAATATCAGGTAACCCTGTCATATATTTAATCCCGCCCAGATATGTTTGTAGGCGAGATAATTGTCTTTTCACCACAGCCGCATCTCTTTTTGGAAGACGATCGAGTCTTCCCGTTTTTTGTTCCATTCTCAAGTCCCTGAACTTATGAAGTCTCGTTTCTGTAGTTGACCAATTTGTTAACATCCCACCGAGCCATTTTTTATTAACATAATGACACCGGGCTTTTATTGCAGCCCATGCTACTGAATCAGCTGCTTTCTTTTTTGTACCAACAATCAAGAACTCTTTTCCCCTACTTGCTGCATCAAAAACCAAATCGCAGGCTTCGGATAAAAATAAAAAACGAGCAGTTTTAGTAAGATTTGTAATATGAATACCTTTACGCTTTGCAGAGATATAAGGTGCCATTTTAGGATTCCATTTCCTAGTACCATGGCCAAAATGAACTCCCGCCTCCAGCATCTCTTCCAAGTTGATGTTCCAATATCTTCTTGTCATTTCTCCCCCCCTTTTTTTAAAAAAGAGACGAGAAACCCCGAACTGAAATAAAGAATTGTTCCGACGGAACCTTCTCTTCTACCATAGATTGGCCGTAGATAGACGAATAAGCCATTCTTCTTTTCTATTGCCTTACTATTCAAATGACTGTACTAAATACATATACAGATAGTCAAAAAGATGAATCGACTTTTCACTTTTAGGAATCATGAAATCCTATAAATAATTGTTCTGGTCTATCATGGAAATTCTTTGAAAAGAAAGAATCAAATAATTTTCTGTGGTGAAACAAAATATCTCTCATTTCCCCCTCGAATAGGTTGTTTTTTTTTGTTTCCATTTCCAAAGAGCCCCTGTTGTCTTGTTTTGAAGAGGGTACCAACCCTTTCAACCCTGTACCAACGGGTATCATACCCCCCAAAACAACGTTCTCTTTCAGGCCTTTCAACCAATCGATTCGCCCCCGGAGAGCCGCTTTTGCTAAAACTCGAGCAGTTTCTTGAAAACTTGCTTCGGATATAAAACTTTGAGTATTGAGAGACGCTCTTGTTATGCCCAATAAGAGGGCTCGGTAACAAACCGCTTCTTCCAACGCGCGCCCCATTCGTTCCGCCCGTAACAATCCAATTAGTTCCCCCGGTGAAAAAACATTAGACATTCCCTCTTCGGAAACCAAGACCTTTGATGTTATTTGACGTACAATAATTTCTATATGCCTATTATGAATCTGCACTCCTTGGGATCGATAAACCTTTTGAATCTTATTAACTAAAGAGATACGACTTTGCACTATAGTTAGCCCAGCACCAATCAAGAATGCCCACGGCATTCCAAGAATTCTTGTTATACGTCCGTTCCAGCCCTCAACCCTTTTTTCTAGATTTATCGATATTGAATCAACCGAACGCACTTCTAACACCTGTTCTACTTTTGGTAGCCCTTGGGTTATATCACCAGATCTGGATTTTTCATATATAAATGTAATTAAAGTATCTCCTTCGTACAGGACTTCCCCATAATGGCCATGAACAGTTGCTCCTGGAGTAGCCAAATAAGACTTAGCTGATCGTATTACTACGGAGTCAACTTGAACAAGTATAACTTGACCCGATTTTAATTTTAGGTGTGGTGCTTTTTTGGCTATATATATATTTTCACAAATAAACTGTCCAAGATTCATTATTGTAGATTTTTCTTGACAATAATTGGGGTGGAGAAAATACCAATTCAAATTGAAAATAATGTTACTCCACGGACGGGGGTTATCAATTTTTTCATTTTCATCGATTAAATAATATTTAAATTTAATTACTTGAAAAGTCTGTTTTAAATTGTCAAGTTGCAAGTAGTTATTTACCAAGATCTGATTATGAATCATTAAATGGTAAAGTGAATAAACATTTGCAATTAGAAAAGCTGTTCCTAAAGGCCTCGACAAATTCTTAATTGGAATTACAGGATCTTTTGTAATTTGAATTGATTCTTTTATTGCATTATGG